TTAATATTTTATTACATATACGTTTATATGTAAATGTGTATGTACGCGTACATACAAATATATTATTTATTGGTAGTAGGCTAGGGTTTAATTTGCTAGTATGTTATTATCACTTATACTTTCTGAAGAACATATCTTAGGGTAAGTGAGAAGAAATTGTAGGCTAAGTATTATTATGGGGTGTATAGTGTATGAGATGTTATGATTATTAGTGGGTTAATTTTATGGGTGAATAGGCTGTACTAGGGAGTTACTTTATTGTGGACGACTCAGAAAATGAATGATGGGTTATTGTGGGTTATAAATTAAAAATATTTAATTTTTTGTAACGGTAGGGTGGGGATTTTGGTTATTTTATTTTTGAAATTAATTTTTTTTTGAAATTAAAAAAAAATTAAAATTATTTTTTTTTGAAATTAAAAAAATTTTTTTTTGAAATTAAAAAAAAATTAAAATTATTTTTTTTTGAAATTAAAAAAAAAATTAAAATTAATGAATTATTATGTCCCGTAACCATTGACTGAATAACACCTTAGTGGGCGGGGTGGGGGCCAAGACATTCAATTTAAGCTCGATGACAGCATAAAGTCTGGCGGAAGCACAGTCAGGTACTGCAGGACGAGCGTTGGACCAACCAGCGTACCGGCAATGCTATTTGACCTCATCTCCCCCCCGGTGAGGGGAAGCCGCCCGTCGTGCAGCCCGGATGCCGCGATTACGAGGGTGGGAGCACTGTACCATCACATATGCCTTATTTAAGGGGAACGTATCTATGAGTCTTAGTGGAGTGTACCTGAGGTAGGAACCAGCTGCCCATTGGAGGACAATTGATGCCACTCTACATTATATGAGCGCAAGGATTATTAATTAGCAGAGGTGAATGGGTTGTTGGTTTCACGGAGGATGGTAGATTAAGGGACCAATTATACTGAAGGATATCCATGTTGTGGGGGATGGCTAATGGATCTTTGAGTTGGAATGTGCTATGTCCAATCAATCATGTTATGTACAAATGTACTGTCAATTATCTGATGTGTTGGGATGATATTCGTGTGGGCTAGGATTTATGTACTACCATTGTTGTAATGTGTTATAGTCCTATGAGGGATTAAGCTCCTTGCTTGTAAGCATGTCCGGGAAATGTGTATGATGTACGTCTTATTACTATGTGCTATGTATAATTAAGCATGCTTAGTACTATATATTATTCATGGGGCCAAGCATTAATGCATTAAGTACATAGGGGAAAAAAGTGAGTTGTATGTACTTGTATGTTACTTTAAGGCAATGCCCTCAATAAAGGGCATAGTAAATATTACAGGGAATAGTTTAAGTTAGAACTTCAGCTTTGGGTGTTGACGGTGGAATAAGATATTCTTTCCTTGAGTTGTCTTAGGGGGTAGGTGTTTCCCATCTCCGGTTTACAAGACCGGAGTATTATATTATACTACAAAGACTGTTACCATTTAAGTAGTTTGTTTTCAATTAGAGCGAGTAAGGGGGTAGTAGTAATAATGAGAAAGTATAGGGTGGATGCGATTTGACCAATGCTAATAAAAGGGTATTCAACTGGTTGACCCCCAATTCATGTGAGTGTAAATAGATTGGCTACTAGGGCTCAGAATAGGCTTTGGCTGATGGGTCGAAATGCTATGCTTTGCTGTTTGGATGTGTGTATTATAGGGATAATTGCTAGGATTAGGATGGATAGTAGAAGGGCTAAAACGCCTCCTAGTTTGTTGGGGATGGACCGTAGAATTGCGTATGCAAATAGAAAGTACCACTCTGGTTTAATATGTGGTGGGGTGTTTAGAGGGTTAGCTGGGGTATAGTTGTCTGGATCTGTTAAAAGATCGGGTGTAAATAGGGTTAGGCTTATTAAAAGTAGAAGTAGGAAAATTAGGCCTAAGATATCTTTAATTGTGTAGTATGGGTGGAATGAGACTTTATCTGGGTCGGATGTCAGTCCTGATGGGTTATTTGAACCTGTGTCATGCAGAAACAGAAGGTGGATAGATGCTAAGGCTGCAATAATGAAGGGCAAGATAAAGTGGAAGGTAAAAAATCGAGTTAGGGTAGCTTTATCAACTGAGAAGCCGCCTCAGATTCATTGTACTAGGTCTGGTCCGATATATGGGATAGCTGATAGAAGATTTGTGATTACTGTGGCCCCTCAGAAGGATATTTGGCCCCATGGGAGTACATAGCCTATAAATGCTGTGGCTATAGTTGTAAGTAATAAAATAATGCCAATGTTTCATGTATTTAGAAAGAGGAAGGATCCGTAGTACATACCCCGTCCAATGTGAAGGAATAGGCATATGAAGAATAGGGAGGCGCCGTTGGCGTGCAGGTAGCGTACTATTCAGCCGTAGTTTACATCTCGGGTAATATGGGCGACTGAGGAGAAAGCGGTAGAAGAGTCTGATGTATAGTGTATAGCTAAGAATAGGCCTGTGATAATTTGAATAATTAGGCAGATGCCTAGAAGTGAGCCGAAGTTTCATCAGGACGAGATATTGGGTGGTGTGGGAAGGTCAATGAATGAGCTGTTTATAATTTTTATTAGTGGATGTGTTTTGCGGGGGGTTGTCATTAGAATTCTTATAGTTGAAGTACAACAATGGTTTTTCATATCATTAGTCATGGTTGCAATCCATGTGGGAATAATGATGTATGCTTTATTTTTATTAAGTATAATTTTGGTAATTGGGTTTATAGGTTTTTCTTCTAAGCCTTCACCCGTTTACGGGGGTTTGGTATTAATTTTTAGTGGTGCTGTAGGTTGTGTGATTACATTATTTTTTGGTGGGTCTTATGTAGGGTTAATGGTTTTTTTAGTTTATTTAGGCGGGATGATGGTTGTTTTTGGTTATACTGCAGCTATGGCAATTGATGAGTACCCTGAATCGTGATTATCGAGTATTGATGTTTTATGAACTGTGTTGCTAGGTTTAGTAATGGAGTTTACCATAGTGTTTTTATTGGGGGGTGATCCTGTTAAAACAGTGGAAGGTGTAACTGTTATGGTTAATTATAAGACTGTGGCAAGTTGGATAATTTATGAGGGGGAAGGTCCGGGTTTAATTCGTGAAGATCCTACGGGTGCTGCTGCTCTTTATAATTATGGGGTTTGGGTGGTTTTAGTAACGTGTTGAGCTTTATTTACGGGCATACATATTGCGATTGAGCTTACTCGGGGTGGAGGTTAGACTGTTAGGAGTGATGCTAGAGCTGGTGGAATAAGGAATGATAGGAAATAGAGTTTAATAAGGCCTTTTTGGGCGGATGTAGTTGTGGAGATTGAAGTTTGAGTTGTTGCTGTTATTTTTGGTATTGATTTTTCAAGTCAAAATATGTCTAGGAGGATTGAGGTAATATTTTGGCTTATAGTTAGGCTTGAGTAAGGGTTAGATCGATGGGCAGTAGTTGAATAGAAGCCTAGTATATTGGAGAAGTAGTAAGTTTTTACTGGTGTATTTAGTTTTATACTGTTGGTTATGAGATTAAGTTCTATAGCCATTAGGAGTCCTGAAATAGTTACGCCTAGGGCTGTTAGTTTAAGGTATTGGGGTATAGTTATTTGGGGATATATTATGGGGGGAGTACAGTTGGAAATGAGGAATCCGGCGAAAATACTGCCCATTGCTAGGCGGTTAATTGGTTTTATTAGTAAGGGGTTATTTTCATTAATTGTGATAAGGTTGTTGAATCGAGGGTGTTCTGTTAAGGTGAAGAAAATAATGCGAATGCTATATATAGCTGTTAGGGAAGTAGCCACAAGGGTGATTATCAGGGCTCAGGCGTTGGTGTATGACACGTTTGCGGTCTCAATAATAAGGTCTTTTGAATAGAAGCCTGTTAGAAAGGGTATACCTATAAGTGCAAGGCTGCCGATAATGATTGAGGAGGAAGTGAAGGGTAAGGATTTGAATAAGCCTCCTATCTTTCGGATGTCTTGTTCGTTATTAAGGCTGTGGATGATTGACCCTGATGCTAAAAATAGCATGGCTTTAAAGAAAGCGTGGGTGCAGATATGGAGGAAGGCTAGATATGGTTGATTAATGCCTACTGTTACTATTATAAGGCCTAGTTGGCTTGAGGTTGAGAAGGCTACAATTTTTTTCATGTCGTTTTGTGTCAGAGCACAGATTGCTGTAAATAGGGTTGTGATGGCCCCGATTGAGAGTATAAGTGTCTGTACGGGTAAATTTTTTTCAAATAAGGGGTGGAGACGGATAATTAGGAAAATTCCTGCAACAACTATTGTACTGGAGTGGAGTAGTGCTGAGACTGGGGTGGGTCCTTCTATGGCAGAGGGTAGTCATGGATGGAGGCCAAATTGGGCTGACTTTCCTGTTGCAGCTAAGAGGAGGCCTACTAGGGGGAGGGAGTTTGGGGTAGGGCCGAGTATAAATATTTGTTGAAGTTCTCATGAATTATAGTATAGAAGAAATCATGTTATTGCTAAAATAAGGCCAATATCACCCACACGGTTGTATAGGATAGCTTGAAGGGCTGCTGTATTAGCATCTGTTCGTCCGTGTCATCAGCTGATTAGAAGGAAAGATATAATGCCAATTCCCTCTCATCCGATAAAGAGTTGAAATAGGTTATTGGCGGTAACTAGAATTAGTATTGTTACAAGAAAAGTAAGTAGATACTTGAGGAATTTATTGATATTTGGGTCTGAGCTTATGTACCATATTGAGAATTCTACGATTGATCAGGTGACAAATAGTGCTACGGGGGTAAATATTATGGAGAAGAAGTCTAGTTTGAAGCTAATAGATAGTTTAATGGTCTGAATTGTTGTTCAGTGTCAGTTATAGATTATGTGCTCTTGGCCTGTAAATACATATATTGTTGAAGATAGTATACTGATAGTCAAGGCATAGATGATAGCTAGTTTTACGTAGTGTGGGTATAGAGAGGTTTTGTAGGGTTTAATTAGAGTAATTATAATGGGGGTAAGAAGGGGGATTAGTGTCATTAGGATTATAGAAGAGTGCATTAATACTTTTATTTGGAGTTGCACCAATGTTTTTGGTTCCTAAGACCAACGGATTACTTCTATCCTCTAAAAGTTGAGAAAGCCAGGTTGTTAGGCATGGGGGCATGAGTTAGCAGTTCTTGCGTTCTTTCTCGGTAGATAAGAAGTTGTAGGCTTCTATTGTCAGATTCACAATCTAATGTTTTAGTTAAACTATAGCTACAAGGTATAAGACCTATTATTACTTTTGGGTTTAGAATAATAAGTAAGATTGGTATTACGTGCATTAATATTAGTGTGTTTTCTCGTGTAAATGGGGGTTTAATGTTGCTAGTACTATATGTCAGCGGTCCTCGCTGTGTTGAGGTAAATATGTGTAGTGAGTATAGGGCTGTAATTAGTATGTTAAGTCCTGTAAATATAATGGTAAAGTTGGATCAAGAAAAGGAGGCTATGATTGTAAGTAGTTCTCCTATTAGGTTTATGGTTGGAGGTAGAGCTAGGTTAGCAAGGTTGGCTAAGAGTCATCAAAGGGCCAGAAGTGGGAATAGTGTTTGTAAACCTCGAGTAAATATTATAGTTCGGCTGTGGATTCGTTCATAATTTGAATTTGCTAGGCAGAATAGTAAGGATGAGGTAAGTCCGTGGGCAATTATAAGGATTATTGCGCCAGTGAAACTTCAGGGGGTTTGGATTAGGATTGCTAGAATAACAAGTGCTATATGGCTTACAGAGGAGTAGGCAATTAGTGACTTTAGATCGGCTTGTCGTAGGCATATAGCGCTTGTTATGGTTATTCCTCATAGAGACAGAATTAAAAAGGGATAGTTTATCTTTTCTGTCAGGGGGTTGAGGATAGGTGTAATTCGTATTATGCCGTAGCCACCTAGTTTTAATAGTACTGCTGCTAGTACTATTGAGCCTGCAATAGGGGCTTCAACATGGGCTTTGGGTAGTCATAGATGAAGTCCATATAAGGGTATTTTAACTATAAAGGCTATTATACAACCTAACCATGTAATATTGTTAGTCCATGAGAGTAGTATCTCTTTGGTGGTAATTATTATTATTAAAATATTTAGTGAGCCTAGGGTATTTGAGTAGTAGAGAAGTGTAATAAGTAGGGGAAGAGATCCTGCTAGTGTATAAAATAAGAAGTATGAGCCTGCGTTCAGACGTTCTGGTTGATACCCTCAGCGGGTGATGATAATTAGGGTGGGGATTAAAGTGGTCTCAAATAGCACATAGAATAGGATTAGTTCTGTAGCTGTAAATGTTATGATTAGAGATATTTGTAGAAGGATTAGTATTGAGATGTATAGTTTTTTTCGTGGAGGTGGATTATTGTATAGGTGTTGTTGGGTTGCAAGGATTATTAGGGGCAGTAGTCAGGTTGTTAGAACTAAAAGAGGAGATGCTAGTGCATCCAAGAAGAAAACTGATGACAGGTAGTGTGAGTTGTTTGGTAAATATAGAGGTGGCAGGGCGATAGTACTAATTAATAGGCTTCAGAAAATTATATTAATTCATGTTATATAGTTTTTTGATAGCCATATTGTTGGTAGTAGTATTGTTATAGGTAAGATAATTTTTAGCATTGTAGAAGATTTAAGTTTTGTACATAGTCTAAGCCGTATAGATTGGAGATTAAAACTAATAAAGCTAGGCCTACTGCAGCTTCGCATGCAGCAAATACTAATAGGGCAACAGGTGCGATAAATATTAGTGTTGAGTGTAAATTTAGGGTTATAAGTGTAGTTATAATAAATAGTGATAGTATTATGCCTTCTAGGCATAGTAGGGATGATATTAAGTGGGATCGGTAGATTAGTAATCCTAGCATGGATAAAAAATATGCTAGTGCTATGTTAATATAGATAAAATGTATCTTGATAAATATGATCTATCATAATCTAATGAGTCGAAATCATTTGTTTTGATTAAACTATTTATCAATTCGACCCAGTCTAATCCCTTTTGAGTTCATTCGTAGGCTAGTCCTACTACTAGAATAATAATTAAAGTAAGTACCATATTAATTGTGAGTATTAAATTATTTGTTTGGGTTGCTCATGGTAGGGGTAGTAGCAGGGCAATTTCTAGGTCAAATAGAAGAAATGTAATGGCAACTAAGAAGAATTTTATGGAGAAAGGTAGGTGGGCGGAGGTTGTAGGGTCAAATCCACATTCATATGGGTTGTATTTTTCCGTATAGGTATTTAGTTGCGGGAGTCAGAATGCGATGGTAGTTAGTAGTAGGGCTAGGAGAACATTAGTAGTAAGGGTCAGTGCTAGGTTAATTACTCTTTCACAGACTTACTGAGACTTATTGATTGGAAGTCAATGGTACTGTTTATACTAAAAGAGTAGGATCCTCATCAGTAGATAGAGACATATAAGAATAGTCATACTACATCTACGAAGTGTCAATATCAAGCAGCGGCTTCAAAGCCGAAGTGGTGGTTGGATGTAAAGTGATCTATTTGCAGGCGGAAGTAGCATGTGATTAAAAATGTGGTTCCGATAATTACATGTAGGCCATGAAATCCTGTTGCTATGAAGAATGTAGAGCCATAGATTCCATCGGAAATGGTAAAAGAGGCTTCAGAGTATTCTGATATTTGTAGATAGGTGAAGTAGGCTCCTAGGGCAATAGTTAGGAACAGTGCTTGAGCTGACTCTTCTTGGTCGGATTCTATTAAGCTGTGGTGTGCTCAAGTAATTGTTACTCCTGATGCGAGAAGAACGGCTGTGTTTAAAAGTGGAACTTCTATGGGATTAAGGGGAAAAATGCCTGTTGGAGGTCAATGTCCTCCTGTTTGTGGGGTAGGGGCTAAGCTAGAGTGATAAAATGCTCAGAAGAAGCCGGCAAAAAAGAAAACCTCCGAGATAATGAACAGGACCATTCCATATCGTAGACCTTTTTGAACTGGCGGTGTATGATGGCCTTGGTACGTGCCCTCTCGAACAACGTCACGTCATCATTGAAATATTGTTATTGCGCTAGCTAGTAGTCCTGCGTAAAGGAGAATAGTGTGGTAGAAGTGAAATCATATAATTAGGCCTGATGTTAATAGGAAAGCGGATAGGGCTCCTGTAAGTGGTCAAGGGCTTGGGTTGACTATGTGATAAGCGTGTGACTGGTGTGTCATTAGGAGTTATTATGTAGGTAGAGGCTTACTAGAAGTGTAAAGACATATGCTTGAATTAGGGCTACGCCTAGTTCTAGAGTAATTAATAGGATAATAACAATAATAGTAATTAGGGATGAGGATAAGTAAATGGATAGTAGAGTTAGTGAGGTGCTTCCAAGTAAGTGTATTAGTAGATGGCCTGCTGTAATGTTAGCTGTTAATCGTACGGCTAATGCTATTGGTTGGATAAAGAGGCTAATTGTTTCAATAATAATTAGAATGGGAATAAGTGGAGTGGGAGTTCCTTGTGGTAAGAGATGGGCTAAGGATGATTTTGTTTTAAATCGAAGTCCTACAAGCACGGTGGCTGCTCATAGAGGAATTGCTATGCCTAGGTTTATTGATAATTGAGTGGTTGGTGTAAATGCATAGGGTGTTATTCCGAGTAGATTGTTTAGAGCGATAAAGGTAATTAGTGCTAGTAACATAAGAGATCAAGTCCGTCCTTTTGTAGTATGGGTAACTATTATTTGTTTTAGTGTAAGTTGAATAAGTCATTGTTGGATAGAAGATAGTCGGTTGTTGATTAGGTTGTTGGGAGGTGTTAGTAGTATAGTGGGAAATAGAATTACTAGTGTGACTATAGGGATTCCTAGGATAATGGGGATGTTGAAAGAGGCAAATAGATTTTGGTTCATTTTAGTTGTCAAGTTGTTTTATATTTATGATTTTTAATATTGTTTGGTAGTGGGCTTGTATGGAATGTAAAATTCAATATTTTTATTTGAATAAAATAAAATAGGGCTACAACTATTGATAGGATCACTACAGGTCATGATGAGATCTCTAGTTGAGGCATTCACTGTAGAGAGGGGAGGGGTCTCTCAGTCTTTAACTTAAAAGGTTAATGCTTAGTAGCTTTACAGTGATACAATATATAAGTATGATGCTCATACTTCAAAGTCTTGGAAGTAAATGAATTCTAATACGATAGGTATAAAGCTGTGATTTGATCCACAAATTTCTGAACATTGCCCATAGAATAAGCCTGGTCGCATAGAGGCTACTATGGCTTGGTTTAAACGTCCGGGAATTGCATCTGCCTTAATACCTAGTGATGGGACGGCTCATGAGTGTAGTACGTCTTGTGATGAGATTAGCATACGAATATCTGCTTCTATTGGTAGTGTTGTTCGGTTGTCTACTTCAAGAAGTCGAAATTCGCCGGGCTCGAGAAAGTATGTAGGTACAATATAAGAATCAAAGGCCAAGTCTTCATAGTCTGAGTACTCGTAGCTTCAGTACCATTGGTGACCAATTGCTTTGAGAGTTAAATACGGCTTGTTAAATTCATCTGTTATGTAGAGGATGCGTAGGGATGGAAGAGCAATTATAACGAGAATAATGGCGGGTAGAATAGTTCAGATTATTTCAATTTCTTGGGCGTTTATCGTGCTGGTGTGGGTTAATTTTGTAGTAAGTATTAGGGAGATGGTATATAGAACTAGTGAGCTAATTAGAAAAATGATTATGAGAGTGTGGTCGTGAAAGGCAATTAGTTCTTCTATAATAGGGGATGTGGCGTTTTGTAGGCCTAGCTGGGCTGGGTGTGCCATCAAGGTGTATAGAGTTAAGTCTATAATTTAACTATGACAAAGTTATGTAATAATTTTACTAACACCTTATTGAAAAAGTCATAGAGTTTATGGAATTGGCTTGAAACCAGTTTTTGGGGGTTCAAATCCTTCCTTTTTCGTTTAGTAATTTTACGTAGGTAGCTTCTTCAAATGTGTGGTAAGGAGGAGGGCAGCCGTAGAGTCATTCTAGATTAGTGTGTGGTTGTTCAATAGTTAGGACCTTACGTTTTGAGGAGAAGGCTTCTCAGATCATAAAGATTATTAGAATAACTGCTGTTAGTGAGATAAATGAGCCTACAGATGAAATGATGTTTCATGCGGTATAGGCGTCAGGGTAATCTGAGTAACGCCGTGGCATGCCTGATAGGCCGAGGAAATGTTGTGGGAAAAAAGTTATATTTACGCCTACAAATATGGTTGTAAAGTGAATTTTTGCATAAGTTTGGTCAAGAGTGTAGCCTGAGAATAGAGGAAACCAGTGAATAAATCCTCCCATGATAGCAAATACTGCTCCTATGGACAGAACGTAATGGAAATGGGCAACTACATAGTATGTATCGTGTAAGACAATGTCTAAGGATGAGTTGGCTAGAACAATCCCTGTTAATCCGCCAACGGTAAAAAGAAAAATAAAACCTAGAGCTCATAATATTGCGGGGGATCATTTAATGTTGCCGCCATGCAATGTAGCTAATCAACTAAATACTTTGACTCCAGTAGGGATCGCAATGATTATAGTAGCTGATGTAAAGTATGCGCGGGTGTCTACATCTATTCCTACTGTAAATATATGGTGAGCTCATACGATAAATCCTAGAAAACCAATGGACATTATAGCTCATACTATTCCTATATAGCCGAATGGTTCTTTTTTGTTAGAATAGTATGTTACAATATGTGAAATTATTCCAAAGCCTGGTAGAATAAGAATGTATACCTCGGGATGTCCAAAAAATCAAAACAAGTGCTGATATAGAATTGGATCTCCGCCACCAGCAGGGTCAAAAAAAGTGGTGTTAAGGTTTCGATCGGTTAGTAGCATAGTAATTCCGGCAGCTAGGACTGGGAGGGAGAGAAGGAGGAGAACAGCTGTAATAAGCACCGATCAGACGAATAAAGGTGTTTGATATTGGGTTATAGCTGGGGGTTTCATGTTGATAATTGTTGTAATAAAGTTAATGGCTCCTAGGATAGAGGAAATACCTGCTAAGTGGAGTGAAAAAATAGTTAGGTCTACGGAGGCTCCCGGGTGTGACATGTTTCCTGCTAGTGGTGGGTATACAGTTCAACCAGTTCCAGCACCTGCTTCTAGAGTTGATGATGCAAGTAGAAGAAGAAGTGACGGGGGAAGCAGTCAAAAGCTTATGTTATTTATTCGGGGAAATGCTATGTCAGGGGCGCCAATTATAAGGGGGACGAGTCAGTTTCCGAACCCGCCAATTATAATTGGCATTACTATGAAGAAAATTATAATAAATGCGTGAGAGGTAACAATAACGTTATAGACATGGTCGTCTTCTATTAGACTTCCCGGTTGGCCTAATTCCGCTCGGATTAGGAGGCTTAGAGCTGTTCCCACTGCCCCCGCTCAGGCACCGAACAGTAAGTATAGTGTTCCAATGTCTTTATGGTTGGTTGAAAATAGTCAGCGATTTATGAACATAGGTAGGAGGAATGGTAAAATGGCTGAGTAAGGCATTAGACTGTAAATCTAAATACAGAGGAGTAGTCCTCTTTTTACCAGTCCCGAGGTGGTATATCACATTGAATTGCAAATTCAAAGAAGCAGCTTCAACTCTGCCGGGGCTTCTCCCGCCTTTTTTCCCTGAACGGCGGGAGAAGTAGATTGAAGCCAGTTGATTAGGTTGTTTAGCTGTTAACTAAATTTTTGTGGGTTAAAGTCCCATCAATCTAGGAAGGGCTTAGCTTAATTAAAGTGGTTGATTTGCGTTCAATTGATGCAAGATAGCATTTTGCAGTCCTTAGGGTGGTGCAGAAATTAAGTACAATTACTTACTAAGGGCTTTGAAGGCTCTTGGTCTTATTAACCTAAATTTCTAGTTCACTAGTATTAATGGGGTTAGGGGTAGGAGGGAGGTGGAAGCTATTATGAGTAGGGGGAGAAGTGGTGATGGTTTTATGTATTTTAATTGTCAGTTGATTTTTGTACTGTTAGATGTAGGAAATATAGTTATTGAGATAGAATATGTAAGGCGTATGTAAAAATATAAATTTGTTAGCGTTAGCATAGCTATAATAAGGGGGATAATAAGGTTGCTATTTTTTGTCAGTTCTTGTATAATAGCTCATTTAGGAGAAAAGCCTGTTAGTGGGGGTAGGCCTCCTAGGGATAGTATTATTAGTGTGACTATAGGTACTATTCATGTAAGTTTGTTCCAGGTATGTGATATTGATAGGGTTGTTACATTTGAGTTTAGGTAAAAAACTATGAATGTGGAAATTGTTAGAAATAGGTAGATAAATAAGCTAAGGATAGTAATGTTTGGGTTGTAGTATAGGACAGCTATTATTCAGCCTATGTGGGTAATTGATGAGTAGGCTAAGATTTTACGTAATTGTGTCTGGTTAAGTCCTCCTCAACTGCCAACTATAATAGATAGAATTGAGATTATTAGGATGAGATTTGTGTTAATTGATGGGAAGATCTGGATAATAATTGATATTGGGGCTAGTTTTTGTCATGTGAGGATAAGTATCGCTGGTATTAAGGGGATGCCTTGAACTACTTCAGGGAGTCAGAAGTGAAGGGGGGCTATGCCTAACTTTATTGTGAGAGCGATTAGTATTATTGTAGATAAAATTTGGTTTAAGGATGGGTTGATTGTTCATTGTCCGTATAATAGGTTGTTTGTAATAATAGCTATTAGTAGAATTATGGATGCGGTTGCTTGGGTTAGAAAGTATTTAGTGGCTGCTTCTGTGGAGCGGGGGTTTGTGCTTTTGGCTAGAATTGGAATAATGGATAGTATATTTAGTTCTAGGCCTATTCAGATGAGGAGTCAGTGTGAGCTTAGGACTGTGATCATTGTTCCTGCTAGAATTGTAAAAGAGATGGTGAGGTGTGCTAGGGGATTAATGTTGTAGTACGGGAGGGGTTAAACCAACATTTTCGGGGTATGGGCCCGATAGCTTACTTAGCTGACCTTACTAGAGTATGGTGTAGTGGGTAGCACGGAGAGTTTTGAGTTCTCAGGTATGGGTTCAAGTCCTATGATTCTAGAAATAAGAGGACTTAGACCTCTATAATTTACTCTATCAAAGTAACTCTTTTGTCAGACATATTTCTTATGTTTGGGGAGGAACACTAGATGTTAGGGTTGGTATTGAGATATACCATATACATAGTGCTAGTGTAAGGGGTAAAAATTTTTTTCATAGAAGATGTATTAGTTGATCATAACGGAGTCGGGGGTATGCTGTTCGAATTCATAAGAATAGGGTGGTTAGTATTAGAGTTTTAGTTATGAAATAAATTGAGTAGAGTTCTGGTATGGTTGGGATATGTGGTGTTGCTAGAAAGATAGTGGTAGTTAGGGCATTTATAATAATAATATTTATATATTCTGCTATGAAGAATAGGGCAAATGAACCTGCAGCGTATTCGATGTTAAAGCCTGAGACTAGTTCTGATTCACCCTCCGTTAAGTCAAATGGGGCTCGGTTGGTTTCAGCCAATGTTGAGATAAATCATATTGTAGCTAGAGGTCATGATGATAGTAAAAGTCAGTAATGTTCTTGTGTTGTGATTAGTGAGCGAATGTTAAATGAGCCACTTATGAGTAGTACTGATAGAAGAATAATGGCTAATGTTACTTCATATGAGATTGTCTGGGCTACGGCTCGTAGCGCGCCAATTAGTGCGTAGTTTGAGTTGGATGCTCACCCTGATCATAAAATTGAGTAAACAGCTAGGCTTGATATTGCTAATATAAATAGTAGGCCCAGGTTTAGATTAATTAGGGGGTATGGTATGGGGAGGGGGGCTCATAAAAGAAGAGCAATGGAGAGAGCTAGGGCCGGGGCTGCAACATAAAGAGCTACAGTAGATGTGGTGGGTATAAGGGGTTCTTTTGTGAATAGTTTTATTGCGTCTGCAATTGGTTGAAGTAGTCCGTAGGGGCCTACGATATTAGGGCCCTTGCGGAGTTGTATATAGCCCAGGATTTTTCGTTCTATGAGAGTTAGGAATGCTATAGCGATGAGGGCGGGGATAATTAGTAGTAGGAGGTTAATTATAGGCATGTTGTTAAGAAGAGGAGTTGAACCTCTGGTTATAAAGTTTTAAGTTTTATGCAATTGCCGGGCTCTGCCATCTTAACGAGCCCTGTTCTTGGGGGTATAAGTAGATTATAAGGTTAAGATAATACTCATCTAGTTTGTGAGGGCGCTTTGTGAAGTAGGCCCCATTGCTCTTGTCCTTTCGTACTGGGAGAAATATTTAATAGATAGAAACCGACCTGGATTTCTCCGGTCTGAACTCAGATCACGTAAGACTTTAATCGTTGAACAAACGAACCCTTAATAGCGGCTGCACCATTAGGATGTCTTGATCCAACATCGAGGTCGTAAACCCTATTGTTGATATGGACTCTAGAATAGGATTGCGCTGTTATCCCTAGGGTAACTTGGTCCGTTGATCAAGTTATTGGGTCAAAAGTATATATTTACTTAGACTAGTAAGGTCTTAGTATTTATTTTTCGGAGGTTTTGTTGTGCTCCGAGGTCACCCCAACCAAAATTTATAATACATGGGTAGCAATATTATTGCCTGTGGGTTTGTAGATAAGTATTTGTATTATTAAATTAAAGCTCCATAGGGTCTTCTCGTCTTATTAGTGTATATCCGCCTCTTCACGGATAGGTCAATTTCACTGATTGGAAGTAAGAGACAGTTAAACCCTCGTGTGGCCATTCATGCAAGTCCCTATTTAGGGAACAAATGATTATGCTACCTTTGCACGGTCAGGGTACCGCGGCCGTTGAACATATGTCACTGGGCAGGCAGTGCCTCTAATACTAATGATGCTAGAGGTGATGTTTTTGGTAAACAGGCGGGGGTAGAGTTTGCCTAGTTCCTTTTACTTCTTTTAATCTTTCCTAAAAGCATGCCTGTGTTGGGTTAACAGTTTGGGTAATGGGAAGTAGGGCTGTGGGATACTATGATTAGGCTGTTAACTAACGGTAGTTGTTTCGGTCTGAGATAAGCTTATGCAGGGAGAATAATTTCGTGTTACTTATATTAACATTGTTGCTTCTATATAGTAATAGATTAGTCCAATGTATTTTAGGAGTTCGGTATGATGGGTAGAATTGAGGGTGTTTAGATGTTGAGCTTGAACGCTTTCTTAATTGATGGCTGCTTTTAGGCCTACTATGGTGAATAAATATTTTACTCTCTATAAAAGGTTGTTTCCTAGGGTCTAAGGAGCTGTCCCTCTTTAGACTAACAATTAAATTTACGGTAGGATTAGTAAATTCTGTAAGTAAATTTAGAGTTGAACTAAGATTCTATCTTGGACAACCAGCTATCACCAGGCTCGGTAGGTTTGTCGCCACTACCTAGAGATTTTCCCACTATTTTGCCACATAGACGGGTGTGCTCTTTTAGCTATCTGTAGGTAGCTCGCTTGGTTTCGGGGAGTATTGTTTAAGTTCTCTATACAAAATTATTTCTAGTTAACTCATTATGCAAAAGGTAAAAGGGTTTATCTTTGCTTTTTTGTGCTTGTTGGGTTTGTCTTTCCCTTACGGTACTGTGTCTATTGCGCCATGATGAAATTTCTATCGCCTATACTTTTGCTGGGGCAAATGATTTATTTATTGTAATAAGATAGTTTAGTGGCGTGGGATTTGGGCTAGGGTTAGCTCAAAGTGGTCAATTGTGATGAGATCTTCTGGGTGTAAGCCAGATGCTTTAACTTAAGCTACACTTTGATTCTTCCAAGCACACTTTCCAGTACGCTTACCATGTTACGACTTATCCCCTCTATATCAGTGTGTAGATGCTTATTGTTAAAATATTTTACGTGATGTTTGAGGAGGGTGACGGGCGGTGTGTGCGTGCTTAATGGCCTTATTTCAATCAAGCTCTCTATTCTTGATTTACTGCTAAATCCACCTTGGGTCTTTAGGTTGCATAGAGACTATCGTGTTATTTTCTGACATAGAAAATGTAGCCCATTTCTTCCACTTCATTGGCTGCACCTTGACCTAACGTTTTTATGATTATACTTATGCTTACTTTGCTGTCGTTATAGAGTTTGCTGAAGATGGCGGTATACAGGCTGAGGGCAAGAGGTGGTAGGGTATATCGGGGTTTATCGATTATAGAACAGGCTCCTCTAGAAGGATGTAAAGCACCGCCAGGTCCTTTGAATTTCAAGCTGTTGCTTGTAGTGTTCCGGCGAATAGTTTTGTTGGCAGAGCTATTGGGATTTAGGGCTAAGCATAGTGGGGTATCTAATCCCAGTTTGTATCTTAGCTATAGTGTATTCAGGGTGGTAAAGCCACTTTCGTAGATTATTTTACCGTAACTGGGGTTTTTTACAACTTAGTTAGAAGTCAGCTTTATTGGAGTTGTTATTTTAAACACTCTTTACGCCGAAGTCTATTAGCTTGAGTTAATCGTATGGCCGCGGTGGCTGGCACGAAATTGACCAACTCTATTGATCAGTGTAACTTAGTTAAACTTTCGTTTATTTGCTAAAAATTTGTCACTGCTGTTTCCCGTGGGGGCGTGGCTGAGCAAAGTGTTTTGAGCTGCATGTGCGTGCTTGATACTCGCTCCTCATGTCATATAATCCTAGAGGGCATTCTCACAGGGTTGTGGATACTTGCATGTGTAATCCCACTGAAAGCTAATAGAAAGGCTGGGACCAAACCTATGTGTTTATGGGGTAGTAGTACCCATCTAGACATTTTCAGTGTCTTGCTTTGAGAAATAAGCTACATTAAC